AAAAAATAATAAAAATATTGATACATAAGATAAATACAAGAATAGATAAGACGAGATTCGTCCACCTCCCATATATTTAATCCCTTCTCCTATAAAAAAACTTGCAACACCATTTGTAATTCCATCAATTATACGTCTATCAAAAAACTGAGTTAGTTCGGTTAATCCTCTTATCCCCACGGTAAAAACTCTAGTATAAAAAATATCTATGTAACCACGATTATATGACCAATTGTATATCATATTTTTTATTCGGTCCACAAGAATTCTTTTAGGACCCCCTTTTACAAATGAATTGATTAAATCCAAATTCTGGAAAAATGAATAAGCAGATCCATATAAAATATATGCTATGAATAGTCCGAAAATTGCTATACTTACTGAAAAAATTGCATTTGTAAAAAATTCATCCAAATTTACAGAATAATTAGAACTTGAATGTAAAAGATTTGTTGATGGGGTTAACCATTTCGATAATATATCAAAATCTATTACTCCTTGATCAAAAGGAATTCCTATTGATCCAACCAACAAAGTAAATAGTACTAATACAAGAAGAGGAAATAACATAGTATTGTCCGATTCGTGAGGATACTTGGAAGTGTATTTATTTCCAAAGTAAGTACTAAAGTATCGTATCCTATTTCTTACATTATTATCAATTTTCGATCTATTTTTTGAAAAAAAAAAGAAACCTTTTTATTCATTGTTGATAAAAGTAAATTTGGATTGACTCCTCTTGGAGTTCCTTTTCCCCATAGAGATATGGAATAGAACGAACCATTTTTAGTGCTACTGTAATTTTGAAAATGAACACGTAAATACCCATCAAAGGTAAGTAAATATACCCGAAACATATAAAATGCGGTTAATCCTGCTGTGAAATAAGCTATTACTGCGAAAATTGGTGAATAGAACCAACTATCATTAAGAATGTCATCTTTGGACCAAAAACAAGCAAGAGGTGGAATACCACAAAGCGAAAGTGTACCCAATAAAAAAGTAGTTCTTGTAATTGGAACATATCTTGTTAAACCACCCATAAGAACCATATTCTGACTTTTATCTGGCGAATATCCAACAATAGGTTCCATTGAATGAATAATGGATCCGGATCCCAAAAACAATAAAGCTTTTGAATAGGCATGAGTGATCAAATGGAATAAAGCAGCTCGATAAGAACCTATACCTAGAGCTAACATAATATAACCCAATTGAGACATTGTAGAATAGGCTAAGCTTTTTTTAATGTCTCTTTGAGCAAGGGCCAAAGTAGCCCCTAATAATAGTGTTATTACACCTATTAAAGAAATGAAATTCATTATATAAGGTATGACTATGAAAAGAGGAAGAAGCCGAGCTACAAGAAAAATTCCTGCTGCTACCATAGTAGCAGCGTGTATAAGAGCCGAAATAGGAGTGGGTCCTTCCATAGCATCAGGTAACCATACGTTAAGGGGGAATTGTGCGGATTTAGCAACTGCACCGACGAATAATAAAGAAGCACACAAAGTAGCAAATAAAGAATTGGCCCCATTATTCTGGATTAAGTTATTAGTTATTTCGAGCAAATCCCGAAATTCTAAGCTACCTGTTATCCAATAAAAACCTAAGATTCCTAACAATAAACCAAAATCCCCTACACGATTAGTTACAAAAGTTTTTTGACAAGCACTTGCTGCAATTGGTCGTGTGAACCAAAACCCTATTAATAAATAAGAACACATTCCCACTAGTTCCCAAAAAATAGAAATTTGATACAAATTTGAACTAGTAACTAATCCCAGCATAGAAGTATTAAAAAAACTCATATAAGCAAAAAATCTTAAATATCCTTGATCGTGATACATATACTTGTCACTATAAATAAGAACCATGATTCCAACAGTAGTAATTAGTATTGACATAATAGAAGTAAGTGCATCGATCAAGTATCCAAAATCTAAGGAAAAATCATTATTGATGGTCCAAGACCATAGATATTGATAGAAAAAACTTCCATTTATTTGTTGAATAGACAGATTGGCCGAAAACACCATAGCTATACTTAAGAGTAAAACACTAGGAAAAGCCCACATGCGACGAATATTTTTTGTTGCTGTCGGAATAAGTAGAAGTCCAAATCCTATTGACATAGTAACTGGAAGTGGAAGAAAAGGTATTATCCACGCATATTGATATCTATGTTCCATAAGAAAATAAACTCTTTTTTCTTATAATTGCAAATTGTTCTCGATTCACCAATTCTTATCTTTTTTATCCTTTTAGAAAGGAACAATAATAAAAGAAATCAACAAAAAAAAAGTCAAATATTGGGATTCTTAATTATTCTGATTTTTTCTCAGATATTTGAAATATTCCAAAATTGACAATAGGTTGGTCAAAAAATATGACCAAATAACTATGTACAAATAACTATGTAAAGGTAAAGGCGATTACCTAGTAGTTATTTTAACTAAGAAAAGATTAAAGGAATATGAGATTTTAAAATAATTTTCTTACTACTATTATTTATTAGATTTTGATATTTTTTTGGTGATTAATAAACATATTACATATACTATAATAGTAATAGTATAGTAAATATAGTAAGGAAAAAGAGTTAGACCAAAAAAAGAGTACTTTTTTTATTCAAATATGGATCATAGTATCTATATTCGGTATCTATATTCGAAAAAAAAAATACCTAGGTTTTCTAGTTCATTTTGGGAGTGGAGTAATTACCTAACTTGTTGTGTAACTGATTGATTGGATTGAAATCCAATAAAGAAAACTTATGTTTATCGGAAATCTTATGATACTCCTTACTTCGTATATAACTGAAATAAAAGATTACTTAGGTAACCTAAGTAATGGAATGTCTTGTTTAACGGATTAAGTACTAGTTCTAATTTAGTTCTAATTGGAATTTGAATTATGGACATAGCACTCTGGACTTAATCAATTTTGATTTTCCCTTATTTTCTTCTATTTTTTTTCCCTCATGTCATTTATATATGTGATGTGTGATGCGCGCGCATACATATATGTGATATATATATCACATATACATGTATATATAAATATATTTGTATTATATATATTTGTATGTTTATTATATATATTACTATGTTAAAGTAAAAAAACAATGTATATTTTATAGAGTATATTAAAAAAATTATCCACATACACGAAATAAGTATAGATAATAACTAAAAAGAACGATCTATTTTGAAGAATACATGTCTTTCACATACAACGATAAAAAGAGGAACCCCCTTTTTTTGAATGGCAGTTCCAAAAAAACGTATTTCTATGTCAAAAAAACGTATTCGTAGAAATATTTGGAAGAAAAAAGGATATTTAGCTGCAGTAAAAGCTTTTTCTTTAGCGAAATCGGTTTCCACCGGGCATTCAAAAAGTTTTTTTGTGCGACCAAACAAATAATAAAGTCTTAGAATAATCTCAATTGATATAGCCTAAACAACCTCAAATTTTGTAAGATGAATGTTAACTAATGTATTTTTCTGTATTGAATTTCTCAATATTAGTTAGAACTCACTGCTGTGATATATAGAATAAGAGTTTTTTGTATATTGGGTTCTTTTTATATTGGGTTCTAAGTATTATTTTTTTTTTCCCTATCACAATTGTACTTTTCACAATAGAAAAGTACAATTGTGATAGAGATTGAAACTCTTTTGTTATATGCCTATAACAAAACTTAATTGGTTTTGTAAATGGTATTCTAAATTATAAATTATATGCGCAATAAAGAATATTAATACTTTAATTTAAATATACTAAGGTATCGAAATCATTAGGAAAATAACAAATTCTTTGTATTTAATGATAAAATTGTGATAGATATGAAATCCTAGTTATTTGATTTTGTTCATTGAAAAAAAAAACTCAATCTTTTTCATTTGAATCCATGAAATCGTATAAATAAAAAACAAATCAGAAAAAAATAGAGAAAAAAGACAATTCTTAGTTTTATACCTCAACTGAGAAAAAACTATTGAGTTCCAACTGTTTGGAGAGAACTTAGTTTCTAGTACGTGAAAGTTGATTGTTAAAAAACCCACGACGATACTACCTAAGTAGGTATTTTATTGAAAATTCAAATATTTAAACCACAAACCAGTCTTTATTCATCGATTCTAATTAATGAACTATATTGAATCCTTGAATCTCGACGATTCAACATGAATTGACTATTATTATTTCAAGTAAGCCGCCATGGTGAAATCGGTAGACACGCTGCTCTTAGGAAGCAGTGCTAAAGCATCTCGGTTCGAGTCCGAGTGGCGGCATCTTCTAAAAGAGATACAATAGATCCTAAAATGTATTCAATTCCCGATTTCCAATTCTGTAATGGGATCTCTTTTATGATATTTGCGACTTTAGAACATATATTAACTCATATCTCTTTTTCGATCATTTCAATTGTGATTACGATTCATTTGATGACCTTATTAGTCCACAAAATTGTAGGATTACGTGATTCGTCAGAAAAAGGGATGATAGCTACTTTTTTCTCTATAACAGGATTATTAGTTTCTCGTTGGATTTCTTCGGGACATTTTCCATTAAGTAATTTATACGAGTCATTAATCTTCCTTTCGTGTAGTTTCTTCATTATTCATATGATTCCCAAGATATGTAACCTTAAAAATGATTTAAGCACAATAATTGCACCAAGTACCATTTTTACTCAAGGCTTTGCCATGTCGGGTCTTTCAACTGAAATGCATCAATCTGCAATATTAGTACCTGCTCTACAATCTCAGTGGTTAATGATGCATGTAAGTATGATGTTATTGAGCTATGCAGCTCTTTTATGCGGATCATTATTATCAGTCGCTCTTCTAGTCATTACATTTCGAAAAAACATCGATATTTTTTGTAAAAGCAATAATTTCTTAATTAAGTCATTTTTCTTTGGTGAGATTGAATATTTGAATGAAAAAAGAAGTGTTTTTAAAAACACTTCTTTTCCTTCATTTCGAAATTATTACAAATATCAATTAACTGAGCGTTTGGATTATTGGAGTTATCGTGTCATTAGTCTAGGGTTTACCTTTTTAACCATAGGTATTCTTTGTGGAGCAGTATGGGCTAATGAGGCATGGGGATCCTATTGGAATTGGGACCCCAAGGAAACTTGGGCATTTATTACTTGGACCATATTCGCGATTTATTTACATACTAGAACAAATATAAATTGGAAAGGTACGAATTCGGCACTTATAGCTTCTATAGGATTTCTTATAATTTGGATATGCTATTTTGGGATCAATCTATTAGGAATAGGTCTACATAGTTATGGTTCATTCACATAAACATCTAATTGAATAAACTACATGAAGAATACATAAGATAAAAACATCATCCCATATATAACGAAAGTTTGTTTTTATGAGTTTTTGAGAACCGTTTGAATCAAGGAATCATTCAAATTTAAATGGTTCTCAAAAACTCGAGATGTATCTAATTACAATTCTTATTCATTTTATTTCTTTTTTCATTATACAGTACAGCAAACGATTTTCAAAATATTAAATTCAAAGAATTATAAGACTTTCCTTCCGTCTCATTAATGAAACACTATCTATGATAATAATTGGATAGGATAGCGTGTACCTTGTCAACTGATAACGAGAGAACGAAATCGGGATAAATACCAATACCTATTACGGGTAGAAAGATACAGATTGAAAGAAATAGTTCTCGTGGTCCAGAATCCCAAAAATTCGAGTTTGGAATATTAAATAGCTTGTATCCATAAAACATCTGACGTAACATAGATAATAAATAAATAGGAGTTAATATCATTCCAATTGCCATTACTAATGGAATTAGCATTTTTGGCATTAAAAGATATTTTGTACTAGTAATTAGTCCAAAGAATACTACAAATTCCGCAACAAAACCACTCATTCCTGGCAATGCAAGAGAAGCCATCGAGAAGCTACTGAACATGGTAAATATTTTTGGCATTGGGATAGATATCCCTCCCATTTCTTCGAGATAAACAAGACGTGTTCTATCACAACTCGTTCCCGCCAAGAAAAAAAGTGCAGCACCAATAAATCCATGAGAGAGCATTTGTAAAATAGCTCCATTGAGTCCCATGTCGGTTATAGAACCAATTCCTATAATTGTGAAACCCATGTGAGATACAGAGGAATAGGCTATTCTCTTTTTTAAATTACGTTGACCAAGAGAAGTTGAAGCTGCATAGATTATTTGCATTGTTCCTATTATCACCAACCAGGGAGAAAATATAGAATGAGCGTGGGGTAATAATTCCGTATTGATCCGAATCAATCCATATGCGCCCATTTTAAATAGGATTCCAGCTAAAAGCATACATGTACTGTAATGTGCTTCTCCATGGGTATCAGGTAACCATGTATGTAGGGGTATAATCGGCAATTTGACAGCATAAGCAATAAGGAAGCCAAAATAGAATATTATTTCCAATGCCACAGGATATGATTGATTAATTAATCTTTCAAAATCTAATGTTGGTTCATTGGAACCATATAAACCCATACCTAGAACTCCTATTAAGAAAAAAATAGAACCCCCTGCAGTGTACAAAATAAACTTTGTAGCCGAGTAGAGACGTTTCTTTCCCCCCCACATGGATAAAAGTAAGTAAACAGGAATTAATTCTAACTCCCACATGATGAAAAAAAGTAAAAGGTCTCGAGAAGAAAATAATCCTATTTGACCGCTATACATTGCTAGCATCAGGAAATAGAACAACCGCGAATTTCGAATAATTGGCCAAGCTGCTAAAGTTGCTAAAGTAGTGATAAATCCTGTCAGTAAAATGGGTCCTATGGAAAGTCCATCGATTCCTAGTCTCCAGTGGAAATCAAAAACATCTATCCATTTATAATCTTCCTTCAATTGCATTAATGGATCATCCAATTGGAAATGATAACAGAATGCATAAGTCGTTAGAAGGAGTTCTAAGAAGCATATACATAAAGTATACCACCGAAATATCTTATTCCCTCTATGAGGGAAAAAGAAAATTGAAGAACCCGCGAATATCGGTAAAACAATAAGTATTGTTAACCAAGGAAAATAACTCGTGATAAAGACAAGATACGTTTTGACCAGAAAAGCCCGTCCTCAAAATAATATATTTTGTCGAGCACGGGCTTTTGTCGGTAAAGAGGAATCACAAATGATTCAAGTGGAGTTTTTTGTAACGTATCAATAAGATAGAGCCATGCTGCGAGTTGTTTCAGGCCCTAAATAAACACGGACACTCAAAAAATCTGTTGGGCAGGCGGATTCACATCTCTTACAACCTACACAGTCCTCGGTTCTTGGCGCGGAAGCTATTTGCTTGGCTTTACATCCGTCCCAAGGTATCATTTCCAATACATCTGTGGGGCAAGCTCGTACACATTGAGTACACCCTATACATGTATCATAAATTTTTACTGAATGTGACATTGGATCTATAAATTCCAGTTTTGAACATAAAAGATTTTCGATCTGGTCAAATCAAATTAGTAGTAAATGAATCATATATTATATATTGTAATATTGTAGACACCAGACGAAGCAGTGGTTTATTAAAAACAATCAATATATTTCTTAAATCAATCTGTTTATGAGAAAAGGTCAAGAGACTTTGATTTTCGTTTCAACAATTATGCTGATACGAGTTGCACATGCGAATTCAAATTAATTGGCCAACAAATTGGTCATCATTATTTCAATATAAATATAAAAATGCAATTCAATAAAATCGAATTGCATTCAAATTCAATAAAAAATAGTATTTCAATTCTATTAAATATTTTTATGTGTCTTTATTTAAATTATCTATGATAATTATCACTAATTATTCAACAAATTCGATTGATTAATACGAGTTGATTTTCTGTTACGATGGATCGACGAAACAATAGCAAGTCCAATAGCTGCTTCAGCAGCTGCAATGGCTATAACAAAGATTGAGAAGATGTCTCCTTTTAATTGGCGACTATCAAATATATCAGAAAATGTTACAAGATTGATATTAACCGAATTTAGTATAAGCTCAAGACACATAAGCGCTCTAACCATGTTTCGACTTGTGATCAATCCATAGATACCGATAGAAAATAAATAAACACTCAAAAAAAGGACATGCTCAAACATCATTGACTAACTCCTTATCAATCTCGATTCATTTCAATATGAACAACAATTCAACCGATTCAATTGATTAGAATAGAACAATTACACAACAAAAGAAGATATTGACGGTAGATAGATTTAACTAAAAATTTCTATTTATTTATTTAGAATTTAGTTAGAATTCTAAGAATTGGGAATTATTATTAAGTTAAGTATTTTTATTGCTTATTGTCGAGCCATAGTAATTGCACCTATCAAGGAAACTAAAAGAATTATAGAAATGAGTTCAAACGGAAGATAAAAATCTGTTGATAAATGAATCCCGATTTGTTGAACGTTATTTATTAGGTCCTGTTCCATAATCTGGTTTGATCTTGCAGTCCAAATAATTCCGTACCATGACGTATCTGGGATAGTAGTAATTAGTGAAAAAAGAATAGTTGTACAAACCATCGAAGTGACCCCATCTCCAATGGTCCAAAAATAGGAATTATTGGAATATTCTGAACCATTTATGAACATTACAGCAAATATGATCAAGACATTTATGACTCCCACATAAATAAGGAGCCGTGCGGCAGCTACAAAATAGGAGTTCGATGAAATATAGAATAAGGATATACAAACAAGAACCAATCCCAACGAAAAGGCAGAATAAATTGGATTGGTAAATAATACTACCCCCGGACCCCCTAATACAAGAATTGACCCCAGAAATACAACAAGAATATCATGTATTGGTCCAGGTAAATCCATTATGTATAAAATACAAAATAAAAAACTTTAACTATTTCATGACCTTACTTTAACTTTACTAAATAAATGGTCCAGGAAAGGAAAAGGGGTTACCCTATTTTTTTCTTGTATATAATATTGTATATGATACATTTCTAATTGAATTGAATTTGAATATGGATTAATGTAGATATAGATAAAATTATCGGGCCAATCCTACTTTATTTATATTTATCCGAAAGAAAAAAAAAGAAAAGAGTAGTTGGAATATGTAGTTGAAATTTGCTATTTCGAAATCATCATGAAAAATATATTCTCAGTTTAAATCAAACAGTGATTCTCAACAATCAATAGTTATTCGTTTTTATTTGTAGTTACTGACTACCCAAAATAAAAAGCTTGGATCCTTTATATCAAAACAAAATCTTAGTAATCGGTAATTGTTCTTGAATCAAAGGGTTTATCTTTGTCTATTTTTATTTGAGTCGAATTCATAACTGTTTGAATTGTGTAATCTCCAATTATTGAGATTGGTAATCGACCCAAAGCAATTTGATTATAATTCAATTCGTGACGATCATAAGTGGAAAGTTCATATTCTTCAGTCATTGATAAACAATTTGTTGGACAATACTCGACACAGTTACCACAAAATATACAAACCCCGAAATCTATACTATAATTAAGTAATTGTTTCTTTTTAATATCTCTTTCAAATCTCCAATCAACAACGGGTAGATCTATCGGGCATACACGAACACATACTTCACAAGCAATACATTTATCAAATTCAAAGTGGATTCGACCCCGGAAACGCTCTGATATGATCGATTTTTCATAAGGATATTGAATAGTTACAGGTAAACGATTTGTGTGGGATAAGGTAATTATGAAACTTTGACCAATGTACCTTGCAGCTCGTATTGTTTGTTGACCATAATTCATGAACCCAATTACCATAGGGAACATATTGTAGATATACATGAAAAAATTGACGTTTCTTTCTCTTGTTTGATAGAGATTATGAATCTAAAATAGTGTTATCATATTCTGTTATTTATAATGAAACAAGTTGGGAAGAAGTTGTTAATAACAGATTACCTAGAGAAATAGGTAAAAGAAATTTCCATCCAAGATTTAATAACTGGTCCATTCTCATCCTAGGTAAAGTCCATCTTGTTGTGATAGAAATGAAGAGAAACAAATAAGCTTTAGTTAATGTAATAAGGATACCCATTGTCATTCCAAAAATGCCAGCGATTTTTTTTATTCTGAAAAGCTCAGGAATGGATATATACGGAATAGATAAATTCCACCCACCTAAGTAAAGAACTGTTACAAATAATGAAGAAACTAAAAAATTGAGGTAAGAAGCAAGATAAAATAAACCGTATTTGATACCCGAATACTCGGTTTGATAACCTGCTACTAATTCCTCCTCCGCTTCTGGTAAATCAAAGGGCAATCTCTCACATTCGGCTAGAGAAGAAATTAGAAAAACAATAAATCCTATAGGCTGGCGCCACAGATTCCACCCCCAAAAACCATATTTTGACTGTGCTTCAACTATATCAACTGTACTTGAACTGTTAGATAATCATAGTCGATAATAACATCACTGTTCCCATCGCTATTTCAAAACCGTACGTGAGACCTCAGCTTCATACGGCTCCTCGATGGCCACAAAAAAATGTAAGGACGGGTTCGGTATTATCGCCATCTTTGGGTAGATAGAATAAAGATACATCGGAAAGTCCCAAATTAGACCAATGGAATTCTGTCTGCTAGAATAAGAAAAAAGTGCTTCCGAATTGATCTCATCCTTTACAATAAGAATTTCTCTTTGTTCGGTAATAACTTATTATTTCAATAAAATACTCCTTATATCAATCAATACAAAATAAAAAGAATTAGTGATTAGTTCATGAATCGTGATAAGAATTCGATATGTATGAATATGGATAGAGAAAAGAATAAATAAGGATCCCCTTTTTTTATTATTCATTCAATTACTGCATTCCATTTCTTTTTTCCTGTTCTTCTGTCTCAGAGGAGAATACTTAAAAAAAAAATAAAGGATTAATTCGTTCTTGATAGTCATTTCTTTAACCAGTGAATAGGAGCATACTCTAGATCGGAATCGTAGGGAAGTACTACTTGATCATTTCTACCAATTTTATGAAGAAATACCTCTTTTTTGATACCTTACACTATTTCCATTACTAATCCTTTGTGTACCTTGGTGTTCCTAACCGTCCACTGACTTTTGATTGATCCCCGGTATAGTAATACATACGAGACAGTAGTAGAAACTCCATACAGTTGATCTTTTGTTTGCGCCCGCTTCAAGATATGATGACTAATCAAAAAATCTTACTTAATCTTGGGGTAAGCAGTTTACACTGCTTATGTTTACTTCAACTTTATTCTTGTACATAGGGAATGAGATTTTTTCTTCTTACTACAAATTTATAAGCTGTTTAGTTTCACTCATATAACTATCTGGTTTAACTCATCAACCCGAATGCTGAATAAAAAAAAATGAAAACATCTATTCAATACATTGAACCTCTTTCTTTTTTCTTTTATTTATAGAAGAGAGGTTCAAAGTTCATATTCCAACGAATCACACGTAGAGATATTGATAACACACATAGAGTTAATGGTATTTCATAACTAATAGATTGAGCAGCAGCTCGTAGACCACCTAAAAAGGAATATTTATTATTCGATCCATATCCTGACATAAGAAGCCCAATAGGAGCAATACTGGAAATGGCGATCCATAAAAAAACACCTATACTGAGATCGGCTAAAACAAGACGATACCCAAAAGGAATTACTAAATAACTTAGTAGAATTGATATAACCGCTATAGACGGTCCCACACTAAACAAACGAATATCTCCTCGAGATGGGAGGAGGTCCTCTTTAAAAAGTAGTTTAGTCCCATCCGCTATAGCTTGAAGAATTCCCAACGGGCCAGCATATTCAGGCCCAATACGTTGTTGTATCGCTGCAGATATTTCTCTTTCTAACCACACAATTACTAGTACCCCTATTGTGATTCCCAATATAAGGGTCAAAATGGGTACAATCCATATTAGTCCATACACTTCTTTTTAAAATTCCGATGTAGAAAAAGAATTGATAGTTTGTACTTCTGTCGTATCAATTATCATTTCAACGATCAACTTCTCCCATAATGATATCTATACTACCCAATATCGTCATGATATCAGCCAATTTCATTCTTTTAACTAGCTGAGCTGAGGAAGAATTTGCAAATTGATAAAACCGGGTGGACGAATTTTCCATCTCCAGGGGAAAACGCTATTATCTCCTATCAAATAAATTCCCAATTCTCCTTTTGGGGCTTCCACTCTCACATAAAGTTCTTGTTTCGACAATTCAAAATTGGGTGAAGGTTTTTTACTAATAAATCTATATTCAAAATCATTCCATTCGGAATTCTTTGCTCTATCAAAGCGTCGTACTTCTAAATTTTCATAAGGTCCTCCAGGAATTCCTTCTAGAGCCTGTTGAATAATTTTTATGGATTCCTTCATTTCACCAATTCGTACTAAATAACGAGCTAATGAATCTCCTTCTTTTTGCCATTGGACTTCCCAATCGAATTCATTGTAACACTCATAATGATCAACTTTACGAAGATCCCATTGGATTCCAGAAGCTCGTAACATCGGTCCTGATAAACCCCAATTTACAGCTTCTTCTCCACCAATAATGCCCACTCCTTCAACTCGTTCCAAAAAAATGGGATTCCACGTAATAAGTTTTTGATATTCAACAACTCCTGTTAAAGAATAATCGCAGAAATCCAAACATTTATCTATCCATCCATAAGGTAGATCAGCAGCTACTCCTCCGATACGGAAATAATTATGCATCATTCGCATACCTGTGGCGGCTTCGAATAGATCATATATCAATTCTCTTTCTCTGAAAATATAGAAAAAGGGAGTCTGTGCACCGATATCTGCCATAAAAGGTCCAAGCCATAACAAATGAGAAGCTATACGGCTCAATTCCAGCATAATTACTCTGATATAGCTAGCTCTTTGAGGTACTTGAACATTTTCCAATTGTTCTGGTGCATTTACGGTTATTGCCTCTGTGAACATAGTAGCTAAATAATCCCATCGTGTTACATAAGGTAGATATTGTATAATTGTTCGATTTTCCGCTATTTTTTCCATTCCTCTGTATAAATAGCCCAATATGGGCTCACAGTCAATAACATCTTCACTATCGAGAGTAACGATTAGTCGAAGAACACCATGCATTGATGGGTGGTGAGGCCCCATATTGACTATCATGAGATCTTTTCTTGTAACCGGTACTGTCATATCTTTTCTTCCTTAATTCATTATTCCATGAATTCCTCAAAACGAAAAATAGAATACTACTAAAAAAAATTCAAACGATTAAATTAACGAGTTTTTGGCTCCCGAATATCCAACTGACCAATTAATTTCTTATAATGTACTCTATTTTTCTTTGACAAATAAGCCAGCAACCGTTGACGTTTTCCTAGAATTTTTCGTAGACCCCTTTGCGATAAAAAATCTTTTTTGTGCAATTCCAAATGTGAAGTAAGTCTCCGTATCTTATTGGTGAAACTGAATACTTGAAATTCAACAGAACCTTTGTTTTCTTTTTTTTCTTCTTGTGGAATAATGGAAATAAATGAATTTTTGACCATAAAAAATTTTTCTATCCTTTTTCTTTCTTTTTCATGGATTTTTCCGATCAGGAAAAATAAAAAAAAGAATTATGCCAGTTATTTTAATCTAGTACACACAAAAATTTTGATTTATTCATATACTACTTTTTTATTTTATCCAAATCAAATTTTCAATTTGATTTGGATAGAAAGGGATAATATGTTTCCGCATTAACGAAAGAAAAAAAAAATTTCTTTCTATCTAAAAGGATTCCGCTAATTTATTTATTCCTATATACAATTGAATTGATACACCATTCAATCTGTATCATTTACCAAAATATAACATAGCATATGCGTACATCTTTCGGCCGAAAATGTCACGGAATATAGATATATATGATATAGGAAATATACTATTAAATTAAATAATTCTAAATCGTGGATACATATGTATCCTTGACATACTGAAACGACTGCCATTATTGGTATCAAACCAATAGCGATTCATACAAGCTAAATCTTCTAATCGGTAATTGGGCCAAAGAACAAATTTACATTTAATGAATTTATTTGTATCTGTATTAAGATGCTTGTCCTCATCCAAAAATTTTCCAGAGTTTCTTATGTTGTTTTCATTGTAAAATAATGGATTTCTATTTCTATCCGTAACATTCCAATTATGGGAATTGAAACAAATTAACATTCTCAATTCTCTACGACGTCTAGGAGATAGAATATTTTCAGGAACAAGGAAATCATAATAATTTGTGTCCCCATTCACAAGCATATTCCCATATCGTACAATGGGTTTATCCAAATTCCTCTTATCAATATATCTTTTTTTTATGCATTTTCCATTAATTTGGTGTTTATTGTTCTCGACCAATGAAATACTTATAGTTTGATATATAATCAATTTTCCATCCCTTTTTAGAGATAGACGAATTGGTTCGATAATTAATATTCCTTTTTTTATCAATTCTGTAAGAGCTAGATCTTTCTGAATTAGCATTACATCCAGATGCATCTCTCCTCTTTGAATCGAGGATATAGCAATTTCCTTTGGATTTATCAGTCTAAGTAAGAGACAATATACCTTGATATTATTGATCATTCTTTGGTTCAAGGAGTCATCCCATCTTAATTGAAAAAGGAAATATTTTTTCAGGAAGAAATCAAGTTCTGCTTCCTTGTTTTTCTTGGATTGTTTTTTCTTTTTACCTTTTTTAATGGTAATGTCTGATCTCGCGTAATTCTCTTCAATATCTTTTTTTTTGTTTTCTTTTCGTAGATCTGATACAAGATTTACTTGGTCCTGTTGTTCATTTTTTTGTTGGTTGAAATTTTCTAATTTAAGATATTTTTTTTGATCAGATATCATCTGAAGATTATTTTTTATATTTATATAGATGTTTTTATTTTGACTTTTTTTTTTATAAAAATAAAAGTCAAAAAGAAGTAATTTGATTGGTATAATCCATGGTTTAATCTTATATGCATCAAAAAGTAAGACAAATTCTGGGAAGAACCAAGATTCTAGATTTGATATGGTACGATAAACTCTTTCTTGATTCATTCCCATCCAATTCAAAAAAATACTTTTTTGATTGGATGGGTTGATTTTTTGATGAATCGTAAGAGAAAAAATATCTTTTTTTTTCAATTTGTTGTTGATTTTTTTTTCAGTCTTAGTATTTTTATCAATTTTGGTACCGATATGTGTATTGGTCCAGGTCTCAATATAGATATTTTTTCTAAGACAAAAATGGAGAATTCTACAATCAAAATATTTTCTATCTAGATTTTTATGCGTATCAATAATATATCCTTCTTCTAGATAATCACTAATAGCTGTACTTACCAATACATAAAATGATTCGGATTTCGGTTTATTGAAATTATATGGAATTTTGAGAACTCCGTTTACTTGTAATCTTGACCCATAAATATATAAATCCTTCTTATCCCCATAGTTCATATATTTATGTGACAAAAGATCATATCTGTAGTGTTTTTTCCATTTTTCTTTTTGATTTGTCAATGAATCCGCTGCATAGTAATTTTGTTTCACGTAATGAATTAATTGGTCTTTTTCTTTTTTATATGAATCCGATTTAATTGAGTCTTTATTTTGAATCCTATAACGTTGATTGATTCTATTTCGCCATTTTTGCGGTACTAACCACGACCATTTGGTTTGAGATAAATTGTATTGATAATGCCCCTTTAACCAGTTTTTCCATTCAATCATTCCGGACTTATGAATTTTCTTATGTCTTGAATTGGAATCAAATATTCCTCGTGTCATACAATAATCCTTGATTTTATCCTTAATAAAAGGATAAGTCCCCTGATATTGAAGTAGAGATTTCAAGTGATACTTGTTAAGTAATTGGGTTTGTGATAATTTGTAAAATACATATGCTTGGGACAAGGAGGATAAGTCATAATACATTTTTGTACTATTACTAATATTAGTATTCGAAAACGAATTTTTTATAGTGGAAAAAAAGTTCATTGTATTTTGATCTCTTTCATCAATTCCTTCCTGATTTGTTTGATCGTTGTAAACGGATTTTTTGATTATTTTTTTTGTTGATTCAAAGAAAAGTTGAAAATTGATCCTGTGAATGGTAATCATACATAGCAAGATATCTATGTATATTTTTTCAATCAGAGATTTCAAAAAATAATGTGATTTACGTATTAATCGTATATTTATTCTTTGGAATATCTGCCAAATATGTTTCCGTGATTTCGATCTTTTATCATCACAAGTTAGAATTATTTTTTTCTTGTCTTTTGTGATTCGTTCTATTTGATTCCTGATTGTGATTGTTCTATCAGAAAGATCTTTCATCTTTTTTTCTATGAGTGAATAATTTGTCCAATTCATGGATTGGATTTGGATGGTTGATTTGTGAATAATCTTATTATTTATTTCGGAATCTTTTCCATTTTCAGCCCTTTCATATACTTTCGCCTTGCTCAATTCAAATAAGAATATTGGGTTTACTTTTTGAATTTCCTTCATTATTCGTTTTAGAACTAGAAGTATTTTAATGATCCATCTTGTTTTTTCTTTTGAAACTTTTAGAAGTAGAAAGAAATTCTTTTTCACTTTTCTAACTTTTTTTTGGAGTTCTTTATAAATGGGTTCAAAAAAGGAAGGTCGTTTTCGGGGACTCCCAAAAGGGAGTTCCGCTTCCATTCCCCAAACTGTTAAAAAACAAAAATTGTCTTTTTTTCCTTTTTTTTTTATTTGATCTCTAGGATGAGATCGTATTTTAGATCTTCGCCAAGGTTTCAAACAGAAAGGAAATAGAATCTTTATCTGAATACCGTCTGTTAACCAATCTTTGGGAAATTCAGTTTCTGATAATTGAACACCATTATAGGTGCATTTAACATGCATTTCTCTATTCCATTCCTTCAAATCCTCATACCATTCGGGTAATTGGAATAATAACATACGGCCAATATTTTTAGCAATTATCAATGAAGGCAATACAATGTATTTTCTAAGAAAAGATTGGGTTACTAACATCAAACCTCTTATTGCTTGAGCAAATATAATGCTATCCCAAGTTTCTGATATTGCTATACGTTCATTTTCCTCTTTTTTATATTCGTTTTTTTTCTCTTTTTCCCTTGTCTCTTCCTCCTCAAAATCAAAATGCGAAATTTTCAATTCTGGTTCTCTCCCCACCGAATTCCTAAAAATTAGATTCATCATTTCAGAGATATAAGAAGAAAAAAAAAATGTTTTGTCTATTCGATCCAAAAAAAGCGGGGAATGCACATTTGCTTGAAACATTTCCCAAATAACTGTTTTACGTCTTTGAGCACGCATGGATCCTTTGATTATATCCCGACGAAAATCCGATTGTTGCGAGTAACGTATCAAAGCCACCTCGTCTGCTTGATCACTATTATTAGTAT